TAAAAAAATTAAGAAGGCCCATTTAGAAACAAGAAAATGACATCGTGATTTGGATCGGATCTCGATGAAATAATACATCAATGATAAGTTAGTTCGATAAGTTTAATGAATTCTTCTTTATTATATTTCATATATTTATATTATATATATATTATTTCATATATTTATATATATATTGTATGGAAATATAGAAGGGTAAAAACTCATCTTTCTTGAAAAATGGAAGAAGGAGCCCCCTCGTTTTAGAAGGAACTTGCTATGAGAAATAAGAGGGCTTGAATCTACACATTGATTCTTTTTTTTTCGCGATTTTTTTTGAACCGTATGCATCAAAAGGTGCATGTACGGTTCCCGAGGGATACAATTTTATCCTAATCAACCGACTTTATCGAGAAAGATTACTTTTTTTAGGCCAAGAGGTTGAGAGCGAGATCTCAAATCAACTTATTGGTCTTATGATATATCTCAGTATAGAAGATGAAAACAAAGATCTTTATTTTTTTATAAATTCTCCTGGCGGATGGGTACTACCGGGAATAGCTATTTATGATACTATGCAATTTGTGCCGCCGGATATACATACAATATGCCTTGGATTAGCCGCTTCAATGGGATCCTTTATCCTGGTCGGAGGAACAATTACCAAACGTCTAGCATTCCCTCACGCTTGGCGCCAATGAGTTTTTTATTTGATAGAAAAAAGCAGACTATGCCTTCGCCATATGAAATATGAATATTAAGTAATAATAGCATGGCACTTCGAATTCGATATGAGAAAATTCTTTTTTTTTTTTTTTTGCAAAACAAAATATTAGATTATGTATCGAAAGAGGAGTATGAGATAAAGGGTATTTCCGATCTTATCTATCGGGGGTCCGTTTCAGCGTCACAAACTTTTTTTTTGTTTTCACACCAGAAGGCTCTTAGCAATCTTTATGTTATGAAAGGATACGAAAATAAAAACTTTTTTGTTTCTTATTTTATTTGATCGGATCAAAAAGAAACTTTGGGATTGCTGAATCATAGAAGAAATAAATATATAACGTAACGGAGCCATCATAGTATTTTTTTACTCCCCCGAAAGGAAGGGTGGTAATTGGATCGTTTACCGATCGGGATCTGATAGATCCTACATTTTTCGATGACAGGTAAAAGTAAATTCCATTGTAGAGCCGTATGCAATTCGCAAAAGATGCCTGTACGGTTGTTCAATTCTATCTTTTTTTTTCGTGTTATTCTTTATCTCTTCTCGTCGGCTCATCATACGAGATAGAGAAATCATTTATTATGTTATATCATCAGGGTAATGATCCATCAACCGGCTGCTGGTTTTTATGAGGCACAAGCGGGAGAATTTGTCATGGAAGCGGAAGAACTACTGAAACTGCGCGAAATCATCACAAAGGTTTATGTACAAAGAACGGGCAAACCCTTATGGGTCGTATCCGAAGACCTGGAAAGGGATGTTTTTATGTCAGCAACAGAAGCCCAAACTCATGGAATTATTGATCTTGTAGCGGTTCAATGAAAAAAGAAAGGATTTCGTGCAAATCCGTGATTTGAGATCTTCTTACCGGGTTTCATTAAATTAAATAAAATGGGGGTAATTCATAATCATCCGGTTAGGATCGATCTAAACCAGTCCATTATGTATATGATTCAGCATGCCAACTATTAAACAACTTATTAGAAACACAAGACAGCCAATCAGAAATGTCACGAAATCCCCCGCTCTTGGGGGGTGTCCTCAGCGCCGAGGAACATGTACTAGGGTGTATGTGCGACTCGTTCAGATCATGACGAAAAACAACTTTTCCAGTATCAATGATCAGTACCAGTGAATAGAATTCCATTCACTATCTAAACTAAAAAAAAAATAAATAAAAAGATCTATCATATTCCCTTATTGTGTATTGTGTATGAAATTTATGGTTTCCGTCGGTGCAAATACAATCACCTAAATTAAAAATTTAAGATGATAAGCAATTCCCCATTGGCAAAAGGGTTATCCATTAAGCGGGGAAAATCAGCAGAAAGATTAGGCTCCCACTCTTGCATTGCAAGAACGGACTAATAGGGTCAGCTACTTAGCTAATCTTCATAATTAAATACCGTTACTGTATAGGTAGATCTCATTGTGAAAGACCTATTACTGGATAATTCATGGGTAGAGCCAAAGAGTGTGAACTGTACAAGTTACCAATAAGATTTATTAGAAGGAGCTCCGGTGTATAGAAAGGACCTCACCGTTTAAGAAGTTACCATAGAAACGATGGAACCCACTATTTCTTTATCCATTTAATTTAAAATTTACTACTTTTTTTTTTCTTTTTATTTAATTTACTATGTTTTTGATACCTAGTATCAACACAATTTCTTATTTCGAGGCATAGAAAAAAGAAAAAAAATCGTGGTCGGGAAGGTTATAGTAGCAAAAGCCATTGGAATTTTTATTTTATACATTGGAAGAATCCGTTTTGTTATTAATGGACCAGGAAAGGGTACAAGGATAACTGAAAGAAAGGAAATCAATTAGTTATTCATCAAAGTTTCATTTATTCAATGACCAGAACTAGACGAGGATATATAGCTCGTAGACGTAGAACAAAAATTCGTTTATTTACATCAAGCTTTCGAGGAGCCCATTCAAGACTTACTCGAACTATTACTCAACAGAAAATCAGAGCTTTGGTTTCGACTCATCGGGATAGAGATCGGCAAAAGAGAGATTTTCGTCGTTTGTGGATCACTCGGATAAATGCAGTAATTCACGAGAGCAGGGCATCCTATAGTTATAGTGTATTTATACACGATCTGTACAAGAGCCAGTTACTTCTTAATCGTAAAATACTTGCACAAATAGCTATATCCAATAGGAATTGTCTTTATATGATTTCCAATGAGATCATAAAATAAAGAAATTGTAAAGAATTCACCGGAATGATTTTATGATTTAAATAAATGGAGTTCCCCGGAGAATGAACTCCGGGAAGGTAGATTTAAAATTAGTATGATATGATAAAGTCGTCAAAATGAAGGAATATGTTCAAAAAATCCGCGTTTGAGTTGGAATTTTGATTCAATTGAAGAGTAAGCCTATTTATTTCTGGTTCTAAGACCAGTAGTTCTACCGGTCGACTCGGTTCTTTCAAATTGTTTCTCATTATTAAGAAAAGGTAACGAAGATAAAATACGAGCTTGTTTTATAGCAATAGTAATTAATCGTTGTTGTTTCAAAGTCAATCTATTCACTCGTCTAGATAATATTTTTCCTTGTTCACTAATAAATCGACTAATTAAACTCATGTTTCTATAATCAATTCGATCCCCCGATTGGATCGGGGGCAAACGCCTGCGAAAAGATCGCTTGGATTTAAGAAAGGGTCGCTTGGATTTATCCATGGTTTTTTTATTCCTTATCCCGAAAATCCTATTTCGTTCGAATCAAAAATGAATTAGAATTAAGAAATAGGATTTGGTTTTTTTCTATTTAAATATATTTATTTTATTTAAATATATGTTATATATAATACTATATTATTTGAGTATATTATTTATATTATTTTTACTGTTCCTTGGAAGGGTGACACACTGGCCCTCAGTTCGATCTATTTTTTTATCTCCCCGTGAATTGTATGTTTATAACAATAGGGACAGAATTTTCTCAATTCCAATCGACCAGGCGTATTGTGTCGATTTTTTTCAGTAATATATCTGGAAATGCCTGTTGATTCCTTATTAACACCGTTTCGTACACAACTAGTACATTCCAAAAGAACCCTTATTCGGGCATCTTTACTCTTGGCCATGAACCTCCTTTGTTTTTTTTTATTCAAGTTTTCTATTTTCGATCCGAAGAAAGTAAGGAAAAAAATGGAAGTTGCTAACTCAAAATCCAATTATGTTAATTATGTTATGATATGAAAGATTTCGTTGTAATCGATAGAGTAATAGTAATTAATAAGTAATACAATGATTTCTAACTCTATTTTAGAACTATATTTCTAATCGCAATACAGTATTTAATTTAAGGATCTTGTACGATACTCTTGCACTAGACCAACATTTACATTTATGTTTTCCCTCTATTCTTAATTTAATTCGAGTCTGACCCCGAGTTTCCCTGAGGTTAAATCCACTTTTATTCTTTCTTCTACTCCTACCTTATAAAATTATAAAAAAGAGAAAAAAAGAGGAGGGGGAAAGGAATTAGTCACAGATATTTGATTGTATCTCTAATATTCTTCACCCCTTCTCATGTTAATTAAAAAAAGGGAATGTCAACGCATCCGGGAATAAACGATTAATCTCTATCAATAGACCCGCTAAGGACCCGAACCATATAGTACTTAGTACCGGTGCCGTGGAAAGATATGTTTTTAGATCTCGCATTTTAAATCCTCCTTATTTATTGTAATACATAATGGTAATACATATATGATCAGATGCATATGGACCACTTGTATTTGTACACAGAATTCCCAATTCAAATTGAAGATTCGCTAGATAAGATTTTATTTTTCTTAAAATAGAAAAAGAAGTTTCTTTACTCCTGAGCATTCCCCAAAAATATTCATTTATTTTTTATTTCATTTTTAGGGTGGGTTTCATATTTTATATGTATATAAGTCTTTTATTATTATATGTTATGTTAATATATAATATTATAACATGATAAAAAAAAAAATAAGAAATGGGAAGAAAAGTTGTGTATATCAATGGGGGCAATAAGGATGTGGAAAACAAGAGAGGTATTCTCTACAATGACACTGTAGACCAATTGAAAGGGATGTAGCGCAGCTTGGTAGCGCGTTTGTTTTGGGTACAAAATGTCACGGGTTCAAATCCTGTCATCCCTACCTATTACTTCTCCTCTGAGCAGTAACGAAGAATCAATTGAGATCGTGGATATACATAATTTTTCATTTTATGATACTATAATAGTATATGCATACAAGATGTGTTGGAGTTACAAAAAGAATCCTTTTCTTTATAGTCTT